AAAACGGATAGATTCCTTTTTTTATTTGGACGTTGGGTACTTTAGATTTATCGAGTACCCCCCTTTTTTTTTCTCAAAATTATCCTTGTCTTTGTTTATGTCTGGGGTTGGAACAAATTACTATAATTCGTCCTCGCCTACGAATCAGTCGACATTTTTCACAAATTTTGCGGACAGAGGCCCTTATTTTCATGTTTGTCGTTCCTTAATTTAATATTGTTTGAATTTCTTTGAAGAGAATAAATTTCTTGAAATAGTAAAAAACCTCTTAATCACTCTCAGCATTGTTTCAGAGTCAATAAATTATAGGATCTCTGGTTGAGGCATAATAACTGGCCTCAATTTTGACGCTATTTACAGCAAGTTATGTATTATTTATCTAAATATTAATTATGTATAATCCGTTTTGAACGATAATTGAGAATCTTCTTTTCATTATCAAATCACGAGCATACCATTGGAAAGTTGTATCTCCAAAATGATAAATTAAACTGTAATCAACGCGTTTTTGTTCTTTTAATTGTCTATTGGGGTATCAAGTAATGTGGGAGACGTAATCCCACTTCTTCTCTTGTGTCAAAAATATGAGAGTTTATTTTCTAATTGGGATAGCATAAAGCTTACCATATATAACACAAAATTTCTCCTCCGATTCCTTCTATTCGAGCCTCTCTGTCTGTCATTATACCTCGAGAAGTAGAAAGAATTACAATCCCCATTCCGCCTAAAATTCTCGGGATTCCTTGATAGTTAGAATAGATTCGTAGACCGGGCCGACTTATCTGTTTTAAATTTAAAATAATTATATTTTGTCCCGTCCTATTTTTTCTATGTCGTAGGGTTAAAACTAAAAAACATTTGTGGTTTTCCAGATGTTTCCTCATGTTTTCAATAAAACCTTCTCGTAAAAGGATTTTAATAATGTTTTCACCAATTTTAGTATATGGTATTCGAACTGTTCTTTTTTTATTCATGTCAGTATTTCGTATATAGGTTAATAGGTTACCAATAGTGTCTTTACTCATAATAAACTAAGATTCCAGTTGTTCCCGAATTTTGATATAAGCAACATGCTCTTTTTGAATTAAATGTTAAACATTTATGAATTATTAAAGGCATATACATGAGATACAAACAATCTACTAAATTAACTTAAATCTACTAATTTCATTGAAATACGATAAACTGTATTATGTCCTAATCTTATAATACTTCAGGTGCTAATGAAACTATTTTAGTGAAATTTAACTGTCTTAATTCCCGGGCAATTGCCCCAAAAATTCGAGTTCCCTTTGGATTTCCTTCTTGATCAATAACAACCGCAGCATTGTCATCATATCGTATTATCATACCATTTTTACGTTTGAGTTCTTTACAAGTACGGACAATTACGGCTCTGATCACTTCTGATCTTTCGAGTGGTGTATTTGGTATTGCTTCCTTGATTACAGCAACAACAACGTCCCCAATTTGAGCATATCGTCGATTACTAGTTCCTATAATTCGAATACACATCAATTTGCGGGCTCCGCTGTTATCCGCAACATTCAAATGGGTTTGAGCTTGAATCATATACTTTATATCTTTTGGGTTTGAGCTTGAATCATATAATTTTTTTCTTTTGTTTCAATGCAAAAGCGCCGTAAAAAAAATATATTGTTTAGTCAAAATAAAAAAACCTAAAAAATTTTTTTTTATCCTATTTCGTTTGGTTCTACACCCCTATCTTGAAATAATGAATTGAGTTCGTATAGGCATTTTTGATGCCGCTATTGAAATAGCTTTTTTGGCTATATTTTCTGGTACTCCGCTCATTTCATAAAGTATTCTACCTGGTTTAATGACAGCTACCCAATATTCAGGGGAGCCTTTTCCTGAACCCATACGTGTTTCTGTAGGTCTTACTGTAACTGGTTTGTCGGGAAATATACGTACCCAAATTTTTCCGCCACGGCGTGCGTTTCGGGTCATTCCTCGCCGTCCTGCTTCGATTTGTCTAGATGTGATCCAAGCAGGTTCAAGCGCTTGAAGGGCATATCGTCCAAAGCAAATACGATTACCTTGAAAAGATATTCCTTTCATTCTTCCTCTATGGTGTTTACGAAATCGGGTTCTTTTGGGGTTATAGTTGATGGTAATTTATTATTTCCATCTCTACTACAGAACTGGACATGATAGTTTCATCTCATACAGCTCCTCGCGAATGAAACAATTATAATTATAAAATAATATACATCTATTTATATTTAATCAATAATATATGGAAACAATATATTAAATTATGCAAGCCTTTGATAATCAATCTATTATAAATTCACATTTACTTTTATTAGATATTCGATCAACTACAATTTAAAAATCTTCCAAATTTTCGCGGGCGAATATTTACTCTATTTAATGTTCAGTTTTATAGGATTAGTTCATGACATTACTTTTGTTGTAGGATTAATTAATGACATGCTTTTTCAAAATAAATGAAGTGGTTCTTAGTTTGGTCCGCCATCCTACCCAATGAATCGTTAAAATTCCTTTGGAATAGAATCTTATGCAATCACAGGTTCTGTCGTTCCCATCACTTCGCTATTAATGGTTAGGTCTAAATTCTAGAATCAATGGAGCCTTTAATTACATTTGTTCTTGAGTCAACCTTCTCAGTCTTTATTGACTCTGGGCTCTTGATTTTGTTTCTTTAGTTATTCTTACATAGAATAATTTGAGTTAATTAAAACTCAATCAGTATTAATGCTTTATTACATTTATTAAATTAATTGTTGGCCTTACATATTGGAATTCTATATCAGTCATATTTTTTTTCTCTTTCTATCAGCTTTCCTTTTATCTTTATACTTTAGTTTCACTACTCATAATCAAATAGATGTTTGTTCTTTTTTTTTAACATTTCAGTTGCTACAATGATATGACCAATATATCATATCGCTACTGATTCCTTATATCCAGATAGTGCGAAAGGATGAGTTGGTTATTAGTTAATACTATGACTCTGGGCTCGGCTTTTTTTTACTCCAATCCTAAAAAAACCAACGAGTCGCACACTAAGCATAGCAATTATAAAAAAAATAATTAATTTAATTTTTATCCAACCTTATAGGATTCTTATTTTTTTTTAATTTAACATACAAAAAAAAGAATGAAAGAAACTTTTTTTTTATACCCGATTGATCTAAATAGAAATCAAATATATAATATTTTTTATTCGTCTACAAATCTCCAAATCTTTATACCTAATGCCCCATAGATAGTTCTAACTGTATAGGAACAGTAATCAATTTTAGCACGAATAGTTTGTAGAGGCACTCTACCTTCCCTGATCCACTCAACACGGGCAATCTCTTTTCCGTCGATACGCCCCGCTATTTGTATTTGAATGCCTTTTGTGCCCGCCTGTTCAGTTAATTCAATAGCTTTTTTCATTGCTTTGCGAAAAGAAACTCTACTTTTTAATTGTCCCGCTATAAATTCTGCAAGAATAGTAGGGTGCCCATAAGGATTTGAAATTCGTGAAATAGCTATGTTTAATTTTCTGTTCACAGTATTAAGTTCTTTTTGTACATTCATCTGTAATTCTTCGCTTTTTCCAGGTTCTATTAATAACTTTGGGAATCCCATATAGATTATGACTTGAATCAAGTCGGTTTTTTTTTGAATCTCTATACATGCAATTCCCTCACCACTTGAGGATATTTTAATATTTTTTTGTACATAATTTTTGATACAATTTCGTATTTTGTGATCTTCTTGTAACTCCTCGGAATATTTTTTTGATTGTACAAACCAAATAGAACGATGACTTTGGGTTGCACCAAGTCGGAAAACAAGTGGATTTATTTTTTGTCCCATAATCCCCTACTAGTGATACTATACATATCACGACATCTTAGTATAGTACTTATTATTTTATTTTTTTTCATACAGGTTTTTTTGAACATAAAATGTTGTATTTGATCCTTGGTTAATATTTTTCTATTATATTTGTGTTAAAGAATCCAAAATTTATTCTTTTGTTTGTAAATCTTTAAGTACAATAGTTATATGGCAAGTGGGTCTTTTTATCGGATAACCCCGTCCCCTGGCCCGGGGTTTTAACTTTTTCATAGTGTTCCCTTCTGTGACTTGAGCTTGACTAATGATTAAACTTGCTTCGTTGAAGCCCATATTGTGGTTTCCATTTGCTGCTGCAGAATAAATTAATTTTAAAATTGGATAACATGCTCGAAACGGCATAAGTTCGAGTATCATAAGTGTTTCCGCATAGGAACGTCCACGAATCTGATTAATTACTCTTCTTGCTTTGTGAGCGGACATAGAGATATATTTTCCTATAGAACGCACTTCTGTATATTGATTATATTGATTGACCCCTTTTTTATTATTTTTGCTATTTTTCATAAGGTTCACTCCTTACTAAACTTTTGTTCTTTTTCATAAGGTTCACTCCTCACTAAACTAATAAACGATATACTTTTATATAAACTAAAAATTAAGGAATTCTTAACGGCGCGATTTATTATCATTTTTTGCGTGTCCCCGGAAATTAATAGTGGTTACAAATTCTCCAAATTTATGACCTATCATATGATCCGTTATATAAATAGGCGGGTGCTCTTTTACATTATGAACCGCAACAGTATGTCCGATCATTATCGGTATAATGGTGGATGCCCGGGACCTGCGGATGTAGCCAAGTGGATCAAGGCAGTGGATTGTGAATCCACCATGCGCGGGTTCAATTCCCGTCGTTCGCCCGGGACCATGTGACTATTATTTCTTTTTCCGCTTTTATGTTAAGCATATTTATTTTTTTTAATAAATGATTGGCGACAAAAGGGCTTTTTTTTAGTGAACGTGCCACAAGAAATTCCTCTGATTTTTGTTATAAAGACGAAGAAACAAATTATATTTTCTTTCCTATTTACTACGGCGACGAAGAATCAAATTATCACTATATTTATTCCTTTTTCTACTTCTTCTTCCAAGTGCAG